TAATCAAATTGAATTTAGAAAACAAAACCCATTCTGTGACATTTAAATCTGAACCTATTCTGTGACATTTAAATCTGACAATAGGAATATAATTACATCCCTCCAATTTAATCCAATTTAGATTGAAAAAGAAAAAAAAAGGTAAAGACAAATAGTCTTCTTCACAATATACATATTTTGAATGCGGGAAAAGTAATTCCTAGAGAAAGAATATAAACAAGCAAAAGACTTTTCATACTTTTTTCATCATACCTAACCCAATTGCCAGGAAGAGTTTGTTCTTTTTTACAAATTTGATGTTGATAAATCCACGGATCTAGAAATTCATTTCGGACACTTGAACCTTCTCAAACTGTTTCTTTTTAAGAACCAAAAAGATTTGTGCAAAAACAATAGATGCCAAGAAGAACAAAAGGCCTTGGACGCGTAGTGGATCTTGAAGTACTATTTCTGCATCCCCCTGACCAAATCCACCCACATTAGGATTAATTGTTAATGGTTGATCGAGTTTGATAGATTCACCCTCTGAAACAAGAAGTTCTGGTCCTGGGGGAATAATATCAACCACTTGATGTCCATCCAATGCATCCGTTATGGTTATTTCGTACCCCCCTTTTTCTTTTCGTATGATTTTGCTTACTATACCTGTTGCCGTAGCATTATAAACTGTATTGTTACTTTTGTTCCCGTCGGGATAAATCTGTCCCCTTCCCCTGTTTCCGCCTACGTATATGGGATATTTTAAGAAATGAACATCCTTATTACTAGCAGGGTCTGGGGAAAGAATAGGAAAGGTGATTTCACTATATTTTTGACCAGGAACAGGACCTATCACAAGAATATTTTTCTTAGTGGGGCGGTAGTTCTGAAAAGACAGCTTGCCTATCTTTTCTTTCATCTCGGGCGAAATACGATCAGGAGGGGCTAACTCAAACCCCTCCGGTAAAATAAGAACAGCACCCACATTCAAAGTCCCTTTCTTACCATTAGCAAGAACTTGTTTCAGTTGCATATCATAAGGAATTCTAACAACCGCTTCAAATACAGTATCAGGAAGTACCGCTTGTGGAACCTCAATATCCACGGGTTTATTAGCTAAATGGCAATTGGCACATACAATACGCCCAGTTGCTTCTCGTGGATTTTCATACCCCTGCTGCGCAAAAATGGGATATGCATTTGAAATGGATGCCCCGGTTATTATATAGATCATGAGCGATACGGAAATGGATCGAGTAATCTCCTTCTTTATCCAAGAAAAAGTATTTCTAGTTTGCATGGTCCAATCATTGATCCCGAAAATTTCTACAATAAAATTAGGTAGGTCACTAGTATAGTTCCCTATCCACGATTCTGCCATTTACTTTTACTGAAAACTGAAAAAAAAAAATTACTGAAATAGAGGAGTCTCCTAATGGGTAGAAAGAGTAAAGTAAGTACGACTTTGCATGCTTTGCTTATATAGAAAGTAAGGAAAGATTATAATTGAATCCGTGAATCATTTTTCAGTCATTCATTGAATGATAAATAACTACAAGTGACGGAGATACACGATTTAAATAACGAAAGATCCAATATTTAAAAATTGTATCTAGAATGACTGGAAAGGTAGAAACAAGACCAGATATAATTTGATCATTATGAGCAAATCCAAAATCTTTGTAAATATAGCCAATCATTAGTTCCCAACCGTGGGGCGAATGGAATCCGATACATAAATCTGTTAATAAAAGAATAGAAAAAGCTTTTATTGTGTCGCTTAAATTATATAGGAATTCTTGAACCCAAGAGTTAAGAATAAGAAGTTCTTCATTCCCCAAAATAGAATAACCGCTTAGAATAACGAAACAGATTAGATTTGTCGAGAAGTGCAAAATCGTATGGATACGATCCTCATTGTGCATCTTGATCAATTGGATCGTTTCTTTGTGGATTCCTATACGCAGTTTTTGTAGATGTGTTTCCGGGTATTCTTTTATCATTTCGTCCAACAGGAAGAGTTCCTCTACTTCTATGAATTGTTCTAGAATACTCTTTTCTTGAATATCATTCAAAAAGGTTTCGGATTGCCTAGCATTCCACCAATTAGTAATCCAAGATTTCAGACTTTTATTAAATGAGAGAGAGATCCACCAGGGCAAAAATACTATAGATGCAAGATATAGAAGGGGAGTGAATGCTTTCTTTTTTGCCATTTTTTCATCTGTGAATTGTTAATGAACCCACCTCATTCGTTGACTTTATGTGATCTAATCTTTCTATCAAGCACGCCTTTCATCATATTATAAGGTAGGGGCCCATGAATCTAGTCTCTGTTTTTTTTTTGATTCAGTGCTTAGTCCTTGAATCTAAAAAGAATACAGAAATAGAAAATAAGAATCCACTTTGAATTCGAATGTTCGAATGAAATATCTATATTATTGTTATATTGATATTGTTATTGTTTCCAGATATCTCAATTGATCAAATTCGAAGCAATTGCCCTCTTTTGATAACTGCCCGAAAGAACCGCTTCAAATAATAAAGATTGTTCTATTCAGATTTTGAGCGAAGGAGCGCCCTGGCTATATTCTGTATCTAACGTATCAACTCAAAATATTGAAACTAAAAAGCGAAAATCCTTATTTCTTTCGAAATACTTTGATATATGAGACAAATCCATTCTTTCGATTTCTTGCTTGTTTTGTTACTGAATTAAGTTGAGTGGTTTTACAGACGCATAAAAAAAAAAAGTTTTGTGGACAAAAAAAACTTTTTTTTTATGTTATGACTCTTCCGTATACGTCTGCTTTGGTTCGAATGGGCATTCTGAAGAAACTTCAGTTTAGTTCTGCTATAGAAAAAAGAGGATTCTTGGCTTGAGTTTTTTCCTCCTGGCGAGAAAGCATTTATTCTGCAATTCATTCATTTCAAAAGACTTCAATCGGTACACGCAAAAAATAGGCCAATTCAGCAGCTTTTTGCTCAATTTCTCGCGGAGTCAAATTCTCATCAGTACGAGTCAAGGGAATGGCCCCCTGGCCTCTGATTTCCATATAAAGGACACGACGAGCATAAATACCCTCTTTAACTTCTATTCTGATGGACTGAATATCTTTCATAAGGAATCGTAGAAAGATGCGACGATTTTTTCCAGGAAAACCCCAACGAAAAATACATACTATTCCCTCTTGTCTATCGAATCGATCATAACCACTGCCTACATTCCAAAAAATCGTGCACCACAAATAGGAACTAATAAAGAGGCCTGCGATCCCATAGAAAGACATTACGATTCCTTGTGGAAAAAAAACTATTTGCTGAGACGGAAATAAAGATATCAAATTCCTACCAAGATAACTAGAAGTTCCAACTAATAAAAACCCTAATGAACCAAAAAAAAGGATAAAGGCCCAGCAGAAATTGCTTGTTTTTCGAGATCCCACTATAAATTCTATCCATATAGATTCTGATCGCCAACTCATACATACTAGATCCAGTTGCATTTTATTGGAATTGAGAGAATAACCAAAATTGACTTTTTTTGTTTCCGAAGTAACTCTCATCAACTAGTACTATTTTGATATGAACTTTTAGAAGGAATTCATCAAATTGCTTAGATCTAAAATCATCCCCTTTTATATGATCCCCTATACAGATCCACTAGATATATAGACTTTAATTTCATAATCCGTTCGGTACTTGCTATAATTCATTTAACCCTATATCATGTTTACGTATGCATAAGAGGTTTCATTTATGTTCGGTTCGGGGAAGCCGGATGTTATACAATATTCTACTAAATAGGTATCCGTGGCATCTAAGTCTTGAAAAAAAAAAAAAAAAAATAGATAAGATTTGGTCTTGGCCCCATCCAATCTAAAAAATCTTAGTTTTTTGAACATACAAAGATAAAGAAGCCATTGCAATTGCCGGAAATACTAGGCCTACTAAAGGCACAAAAATAGAGGGAAAGCTGCTGAAAGTTGTCATAAAATGGGTACCTCAATTTAATATTTGTACCTGTTATATTGTTAGTTAGAAATATATCTTATAATGATTATATTATAATTCGTATATTATACTAAATATATCTAAATACTAAGTATTTCTAAGCGAGTCTAGATATCTAATAAGTGCAAGGAATGTAGAATTAAATAAAAGGACTTGCCCATCTTTCTAAATCAAATAAAATAGGTATATGATAAGATAATCCACTTTCTTTATTATCTTACTTTATTCTTACTTGTCTTATTATTCTATTGTTCTTGTCTTCTAATTTGAATTTCTAATTTCAATTTTTGAAGTTAATAAAGAAAGAGTTTATTACAAATTGTCGAAAGATTCGATTCGTTAGAATCCGATCCAAGAACAGGGATTTTTAGTAAAAATCGAATTTTCGGGAGATATAGAAAGATGCAAAACTCTATGTTTATATTATATTTTTTCTATATTTGAATTATATATACATATGCAAGCAATAGAGGAAGATAAAATTCGTTTTATTTGTCTCGCCAAATTCGAATTTCATTTCACAGAAGGAAAAATTCGCTTTTTATCTTGTTGATAGAGGTTTACTCATTAGTAATATCGGATAATACTAATTATTCACATAATTCGTTTTTCGACAATTCCATTTTATGTCACAAAGTCAAAGCCCATTACGCGGGCTTTGACTTTGATTCTGATAAACTAACTAACTGCCTTTTCACTACAAAGAAAATAATTTAACTTAAGACTCTACTTGATTGAATTTTGATTCAAAGGAAAAAAACCGTGGAGCTGAACTAACTCACTCAGAACACCTTTTAAAGGATTACGTGGTACGATTGGATCGAATAAACCCTTATGGAATAAATATTCAGCCGCCTGTGAACCTTCAGGTATTGTTTTATTCAATGTTTGCTCAATTACTCTTTTACCCGCAAATGCAATATAGGCATTGGGTTCAGCAATAATGATATCCCCCAACATACCAAAACTCGCGGTCACTCCACCAGTAGTAGGAGATGTAAGAATTG